GTTAATGTAGCTTAACATCAAAGCAAGGCACTGAAAATGCCTAGATGAGTTTATAAAACTCCATAAACATACAGGTTTGGTCCCAGCCTTTCTATTGGTTGCTAGCAAAACTACACATGCAAGTATCCGCTCTCCGGTGAGAATGCCCTATAAATCTTTCTAAAAGATAAATAGGAGCAGGTATCAAGTACACCATTAGGTAGCTCATAACGCCTTGCTCAACCACACCCCCACGGGCAACAGCAGTGATAAAAATTAAGCAATAAACGAAAGTTTGACTAAGTTATGCTTGACCAAGGGTTGGTAAAATTCGTGCCAGCCACCGCGGTCATACGAATAACCCTAATCAATAGACTTACGGCGTAAAACGTGTTTAAGCCCCCCCCCCACCAATAAAGCCAAACTCTAGCTACGCCGTAAAAAGCCCCTAGCTACTGTAAGCCCTACCACGAAAGTGACTTTAAATAAGCTGAATACACGACAACTAAGATCCAAACTGGGATTAGATACCCCACTATGCTTAGTCTTAAACCCAAAGGATCTCTCTAACAAGATCCCTCGCCAGAGTACTACGAGCTATAGCTTAAAACTCAAAGGACTTGGCGGTGCTTCATATCCTTCTAGAGGAGCCTGTTCTATAATTGATACACCCCAATATACCTCACCAGTTCTTGCCATAGCTCAGCCTATATACCGCCATCTTCAGCAAACCCTAAAAAGGACTAATAGTAAGCCTAATCATCATACATAATAAAAACGTTAGGTCAAGGTGTAGCCTATGGACTGGAAAGAAATGGGCTACATTTCCTATGACTTAGGATACTATTACGAAAGCCCTTGTGAAAATCAAGAGCTAAAGGTGGATTTAGCAGTAAATTAAGAATAGAGTGCTTAATTGAATAAGGCCATGAAGCACGCACACACCGCCCGTCACCCTCCTCAAATAACTACCGGCACTTTTTCCAATACTCTATATCAATAGACCACAGCTACTAGAGGAGATAAGTCGTAACAAGGTAAGCGTACTGGAAAGTGCGCTTGGATAACTCAAAGTATAGCTTAAACTAAAGCATCTAGCTTACACCTAGAAGATATCATCTATAAATGGCTACTTTGAGCCGTACTTAGTCCAAAACAAATACAACTCAATCATCAAATCTATTTTAAAACAAAACATTTAACACACCTTAAAGTATAGGAGATAGAAATTTTAATTGGCGCTATAGAGAAAGTACCGCAAGGGAACAATGAAAGAAAATACCAAAGCAACAAATAGCAAAGATTACCCCTTGTACCTTTCGCATAATGATTTAACTAGAATGACTTAGCAAAGAGAACTTAAGTTAAACGCCCCGAAACCAGACGAGCTACTTATGAGCAGCCCTATAGAGCAAACTCATCTATGTGGCAAAATAGTGAGAAGACCTATAAGTAGTGGTGAAAAGCCTACCGAGCCTGGTGATAGCTGGTTATCCAGTAAAAGAATGTCAGTTCAAACTTAAGCCTACCTACAAAACTCATAATTCAACTGTAGACTTAAAGTATAGTCTAAAGAGGGACAGCTCTTTAGATATAGGCGACAACCTTAGCTAGAGAGTAAGTACACAAACAGACCATAGTTGGCTTAAAAGCAGCCACCAATAAAGAAAGCGTCCAAGCTCAATAAACTCAACTATCTTAATCTCAATAATCAACACTAACTCCTACCAAAAACTACTGGATCATTCTATAACTATATAGAAGAGACACTGTTAATATGAGTAACAAGAAAATTTTCTCCCTCGCATAAACTTATATCAGAACGGATGCCCACTGATAGTTAACACATATAAAGTAAATCAAATGACAAGCTCTTTATCTTAACTCGTTAACCCAACACAGGAATGCCTTCAGGGAAAGATTAAAAGGAGTAAAAGGAACTCGGCAAACATAAACCTCGCCTGTTTACCAAAAACATCACCTCTAGCATTATTAGTATTAGAGGCACTGCCTGCCCAGTGACACACGTTTAACGGCCGCGGTATCCTGACCGTGCAAAGGTAGCATAATCACTTGTTCTCTAACTAAGGACTTGTATGAATGGCCACACGAAGGTTCTACTGTCTCTTACTCCCGATCAGTGAAATTGACCTTCCCGTGAAGAGGCGGGAATGTTATAATAAGACGAGAAGACCCTATGGAGCTTTAATTAACTAGTCCAAGAAGATTATTAACAATTACCAATAGGCACAAAACAGTCTCAAATGGACCAGCAATTTAGGTTGGGGTGACCTCGGAGTACAACTCACCCTCCGAGTATTATAAGCCTAGACTTACTAGTCAAAGCCAATATCTCTCACTGATCCAAACCAATTTGATCAACGGAATAAGTTACCCTAGGGATAACAGCGCAATCCTATTCAAGAGTTCATATCGACAATCAGGGTTTACGACCTCGATGTTGGATCAGGACATCCCAATGGTGCAGCAGCTATTAATGGTTCGTTTGTTCAACGATTAAAGTCCTACGTGATCTGAGTTCAGACCGGAGCAATCCAGGTCGGTTTCTATCTATTTTACGTCTCTCCCAGTACGAAAGGACAAGAGAGACGGGGCCTCCTTAAAACCTAAGTGCCTCCTACTAAACAAATGATTCAACCTCAATTTAGTACAGAATAAATATTTCGCCCCTAGACCAGGGCTCAGTTAAAGTGGCAGAGACCGGTAATTGCGTAAACCTTAAACCTTTACTCTCAGAGGTTCAAATCCTCTCTTTAACACTAATGTTCATAATTAATCTTCTAACCATAATCGTCCCAATCCTCTTAGCAGTAGCATTCCTAACTCTAGTAGAACGAAAAGTTCTAGGATATATGCAACTACGCAAAGGGCCGAATGTTGTAGGCCCCTACGGCCTACTCCAACCAATCGCAGATGCCGTAAAATTATTCACCAAAGAACCTTTACGTCCATTAACATCCTCTATTACTATATTTATTATAGCCCCTATTCTAGCTTTAGCACTAGCTCTAACAATGTGAATTCCCCTACCAATACCATACCCACTACTCAACATAAATCTTGGAGTACTATTCCTGCTGGCCATGTCAAGCCTTGCAGTCTACACCCTACTCTGATCCGGATGAGCTTCCAACTCAAAGTATGCCCTAATTGGAGCTCTACGAGCTGTCGCCCAAACAATCTCTTATGAAGTAACCCTAGCAATTATCTTATTATCTATCCTATTAATAAGCGGCTCCTTCTCGCTACCAACCCTAATCATTACCCAAGAACATATCTGATTAATTTTACCTGCATGACCCCTTGCGATAATATGATTCATTTCAACGCTAGCAGAAACTAATCGGGCCCCCTTTGACCTCACTGAAGGTGAATCAGAACTAGTTTCTGGCTTTAATGTGGAGTATGCGGGAGGACCCTTTGCCCTATTCTTCCTAGCAGAATATGCCAACATCATTATGATAAATGCCCTAACAACAACCCTCTTCCTAGGAGCATGGAACAACCCCACTATCTCCGAACTCTACACCACTAACTTTGCAATAAAAACACTCCTACTCACGATATCTTTCCTATGAATTCGCGCATCCTACCCCCGCTTTCGATATGATCAACTAATACACCTACTATGAAAAAATTTCCTTCCCCTAACACTGGCCTTCTGCATATGACACGTAACTATACCTATCACGACGGCAGGTATCCCTCCCCAAACATAAGAAATATGTCTGACAAAAGAGTTACTTTGATAGAGTAAATTATAGGGGCTAAAATCCCCTTATTTCTAGAATTACAGGAATTGAACCTAACCTTAAGAATTCAAAATTCTTCGTGCTACCAATCTACACCAAATTCTAGTAAGGTCAGCTAAGCAAGCTATCGGGCCCATACCCCGAAAATGTTGGTTTATATCCTTCCCGTACTAATAAATCCAGTTATCTTCTCTATAATTATACTAACTATTATCCTAGGAACAACTATTGTCATCATAAGCTCACACTGATTAATAGTATGAATCGGATTTGAAATAAATATACTAGCAATCATTCCAGTACTAATGAAAACTCACCACCCACGCTCCACGGAAGCTGCAACTAAATATTTTCTTACCCAAGCCACAGCATCCATGCTACTAATACTGGCCGTAATTATTAACCTACTTCACACCGGCCAATGGGCGGTTACAAATATAATTAACCCCACAGCATCAATCATCCTAACTCTCGCCCTTAGTATAAAACTTGGCCTCTCCCCTTTTCACTTTTGAGTACCAGAAGTCACTCAAGGCGTTCCCTTGTCATCCGGACTGATCCTATTAACCTGACAAAAACTAGCTCCGTTATCAATTCTCTACTCAATTTCCCCTAGCATTAATTTAAATCTTCTTCTCACCATATCTTTACTATCTATCCTGGTTGGAGGCTGAGGAGGACTAAATCAGACTCAACTACGCAAAATCATAGCATATTCCTCCATTGCCCACATAGGATGAATAACCGCTATCCTAATTTATAATCCAACAATAACTCTTCTTAACCTAGCAATCTACATTATAATAACACTAACTACATTTATACTTCTTATCTCTACCTCAACAACCACAACTCTATCCTTATCTCATACATGAAACAAAACACCCCTAATTACTATTATTATCCTAATCACTATATTATCACTAGGAGGATTACCTCCCCTAACAGGATTTATACCCAAATGAATAATCATTCAAGAAATAACAAAAAACAACAATATTATCCTACCTACTTTTATAGCTATCACAGCTCTACTTAATTTATATTTCTACATGCGTCTAACATATGCAACATCACTAACAATGTTTCCTACAACAAATAACACAAAAATTAAATGACATTTTGAGAACACAAAACAAACTATATATCTTTCCCCCCTAACTATCATCTCCACAATAATCCTCCCACTAACACCCACGATGGTAATTCTATACTAGAGGCTTAGGTTAACTCAGACCGAGGGCCTTCAAAGCCCTAAGTAAATAACAACTATTTAGCCCCTGATCAATAAGGACTGCAAGACTCTATCTTACATCTGCTGAATGCAAATCAACCGCTTTTCTTAAACCAAGCCCTTTCTAGATTGATGGGCTTTGAACCCACGAAACTTTAGTTAACAGCTAAACACCCTAAACAACTGGCTTCAATCTACTTCTCCCGCCGTATAGAAAAAAAAGGCGGGAGAAGCCCCGGCAGGATTGAAGCTGCTTATTTGAACTTGCAATTCAATATGTTCTATACATTACAAGGCTTGATAATAAGGGGGTTCAACCCCTGTCTTTAGATTTACAGTCTAATGCCTACTCAGCCATATTACCTATGTTCGTTTCTCGTTGACTCTTTTCAACAAACCATAAAGACATTGGTACTCTGTACCTTCTATTCGGCGCTTGAGCCGGTATAGTAGGCACCGCCCTTAGCCTTCTTATCCGTGCCGAGCTAGGTCAGCCTGGAGCTCTCTTAGGTGATGACCAAATTTATAATGTAATTGTAACAGCCCATGCCTTTGTAATAATTTTCTTTATAGTTATGCCTATTATAATTGGGGGCTTTGGTAACTGATTAATCCCTCTAATAATTGGAGCCCCCGATATGGCGTTCCCTCGAATAAATAATATAAGCTTCTGACTCCTGCCTCCCTCCTTCCTGCTATTACTTGCCTCCTCTACAGTTGAAGCCGGAGTCGGTACTGGCTGAACAGTCTACCCTCCCTTAGCGGGCAATCTTGCACACGCAGGGGCTTCCGTCGATCTAGCAATTTTCTCCCTACACCTGGCTGGTGTTTCATCCATCCTAGGGGCTATTAATTTCATCACTACAATTATCAATATGAAGCCCCCAGCCCTCTCCCAATACCAAACACCCCTATTTGTTTGATCTGTCCTGATTACAGCAGTTCTACTATTACTATCACTTCCTGTTCTAGCTGCAGGTATTACAATACTATTAACAGACCGAAATCTTAACACCACCTTTTTCGATCCGGCCGGAGGAGGGGACCCTATCCTATATCAACACCTATTCTGATTTTTTGGTCACCCCGAGGTATATATTCTTATCTTGCCCGGATTTGGCATTATCTCTCACATTGTAACCTATTACTCTGGTAAAAAAGAACCATTTGGCTACATAGGAATAGTCTGAGCTATAATATCTATTGGATTCCTAGGCTTCATCGTGTGAGCTCACCATATGTTCACAGTTGGAATGGACGTTGACACACGAGCATATTTTACGTCTGCTACAATAATTATTGCTATCCCAACTGGAGTAAAAGTATTCAGTTGACTCGCCACCCTACATGGAGGAAATATTAAGTGATCCCCTGCTATGCTATGAGCTCTAGGCTTTATTTTCCTCTTTACCGTAGGAGGACTAACAGGTATTGTCCTAGCTAACTCATCCTTAGATATCGTCCTGCATGATACCTATTATGTAGTAGCTCACTTCCATTATGTATTATCTATAGGGGCTGTATTCGCAATTATAGGTGGATTTGTACATTGATTCCCCTTGTTTACGGGCTATACACTACACTCGACTTGAGCTAAAATTCACTTTCTAGTAATATTTGTGGGTGTTAATATAACATTCTTTCCCCAACACTTCCTAGGACTCTCCGGCATACCACGACGCTATTCTGATTATCCAGATGCATATACTACTTGAAATACCGTCTCTTCTATAGGTTCTTTCATCTCTCTGACAGCAGTAATATTAATAGTATTTATTATATGAGAGGCATTTGCAGCTAAACGAGAAGTGTGCATTACAGAACTAACAACAACTAATCTCGAATGATTACATGGGTGCCCTCCTCCTTATCACACATTTGAGGAGCCTACATATGTCAACTCTAAGTAAGAAAGGAAGGAATCGAACCCCCTTAAATTGGTTTCAAGCCAACACCATAACCATTATGTCTTTCTCAATCAATAGATAGAGGTATTAGTAAAAGTTACGCAACCTTGTCAAGGTTGAATTATAGGTGAAATCCCTATATATCTCTATGGCATATCCCTTCCAACTAGGACTCCAAGATGCAACTTCCCCTATTATAGAAGAACTACTATATTTTCACGACCATACCTTAATGATTGTATTTATAATCAGCTCCCTCGTATTATATATTATTTCCTCTATACTGACTACTCATCTAACACATACAAGCACAATAGACGCCCAAGAAGTAGAAACAATTTGAACAATCCTGCCAGCCATCATCCTAATCACCATCGCCCTTCCCTCTTTACGCATTCTATATATAATGGATGAAATTAACAACCCCTTTATAACTATCAAAACTATGGGCCACCAATGATACTGAAGTTATGAGTATACAGACTACGCAGATATGTGCTTTGACTCCTATATAATCCCAACTTCTGATCTAAAGCCAGGAGATCTCCGCCTACTAGAAGTTGATAATCGAGTAATTCTCCCTATAGAAATAACTATTCGCATGCTCATCTCCTCCGAAGATGTCCTTCACTCATGAGCCGTACCCTCTTTAGGCTTAAAAACAGATGCGATTCCTGGTCGACTCAACCAAACGACCCTTCTATCTACTCGACCAGGCCTTTACTATGGACAGTGCTCCGAAATCTGCGGCTCAAACCATAGCTTTATGCCAATTGTCCTTGAAATAGTTTCCCTAAAATGTTTCGAAAAATGATCAGCATCCATACTATAATCTCATTAAGAAGCTAATCAGCGTTAACCTTTTAAGTTAAAGATTGAGGAAACAGACAACCCTCCTTAATGATATGCCCCAGCTAGATACATCTACATGATTTATTACTATCATCTCCATAATTCTTACACTATTTATTATTATACAACTAAAAATCTCTTGCCACTATTACTACCCAAACCCTAAACCAAAAACAACTAAAACTACTGAATCCTTAACTCCTTGAGAAAATAAATGAACGAAAATCTATTCGCCTCTTTCATTACCCCTACAATAATAGGCCTTCCTATTGTTATACTAATTATTATATTTCCTACTATAATATTCCCATCAACTAATCGGCTAGTCAATAATCGGCTACTAGCCATTCAGCAGTGACTTATCCACTTAATCTCTAAACAAATACTCTCAATCCACAGCCATAAAGGTCAGACATGAGCCCTAATACTAATATCCCTTATTCTCTTCATTAGCTCGACGAATCTCTTAGGTCTTCTACCTCACTCATTTACTCCTACAACACAATTATCTATAAATCTTGGGATAGCAATTCCCCTATGAGCTGGAACAGTCCTTCTCGGCTTCCGATATAAAACTAAAGCCTCACTTGCACATTTTCTCCCACAGGGCACTCCCTTACCCCTAATTCCCATACTCATCATCATCGAAACAATCAGCCTATTTATTCAACCCATCGCACTAGCTGTCCGACTTACCGCCAATATCACTGCCGGACATCTACTTATTCACCTAATTGGAGGAGCAACCCTCGCTTTAATAAATATTAGCATAGCTACTGCTCTCATTACATTCATAATCCTAGTACTATTAACTATCCTGGAATTTGCTGTAGCCTTAATTCAAGCTTACGTCTTCACACTACTTGTTAGCCTATATCTACACGACAACGCCTAATGACCCACCAAACACATGCATATCATATAGTAAATCCTAGTCCCTGACCACTTACAGGAGCTCTCTCCGCTCTCCTACTAACCTCGGGCCTGGTCATGTGATTTCACTTTAACTCCATTATACTACTAACTATCGGACTACTTTCCAATACCCTAACTATATACCAATGATGACGAGATATCATTCGAGAAGGAACATTCCAAGGCCATCATACTCCAGTTGTACAGAAAGGCCTTCGTTATGGAATAATTCTTTTTATTATTTCAGAAGTCTTCTTCTTCTCCGGGTTCTTCTGAGCCTTTTATCACTCAAGCCTAGCCCCCACTCCAGAATTGGGTGGATATTGACCCCCAGCAGGCATCACTCCTCTAAATCCACTAGAAGTCCCTCTCCTAAATACATCTGTCCTACTTGCTTCAGGTGTATCTATTACCTGAGCACACCATAGTCTTATAGAAGGTAATCGCAAACACACACTCCAAGCTCTTTTTATTACAATTTGCCTAGGCCTATATTTTACCCTATTACAAGCATCAGAATATTATGAAACACCTTTTACAATTGCAGACGGAATCTATGGCTCTACCTTCTTTATGGCAACTGGCTTCCATGGCCTCCACGTCATCATCGGCTCAACATTTCTTATTGTATGCTTCCTACGACAATTAAAATACCACTTTACATCTATACATCACTTCGGATTCGAAGCCGCAGCCTGATATTGACATTTCGTAGACGTAGTCTGACTTTTCCTATACGTGTCTATCTATTGATGAGGCTCTTAATTCTTTTAGTATTAACTAGTACCACTGACTTCCAATCAGTTAGTTCCGGCTCAATCTGGAAAAGAATAATTAATATAATTATCACACTGTTAACAAATACACTACTAGCTACAATCCTCGTTTTTATCGCCTTCTGACTCCCTCAAATAAATCCCTATGCCGAAAAAGCAAGCCCATATGAATGTGGTTTTGACCCATTAGGCTCAGCCCGCCTCCCCTTTTCAATAAAATTTTTTCTAGTAGCAATCACATTTCTACTATTCGACCTAGAGATCGCTCTCCTTCTTCCTCTACCATGAGCATCTCAATCTAATAATTTACAAACCATACTCCCTCTAGCCTTAGTACTAATTACTCTTCTAGCTGCTAGCCTGGCCTATGAATGATTTCAAGAAGGCCTTGAATGATCTGAATAATGATAATTAGTTTAAACAAAACAAGTGATTTCGACTCACTAGACTATGATAATAATCATAATTATCTAATGTCCCTTACTTATATAAACCTATTTCTAGCCTTCACTATCTCCCTTATAGGTTTGCTAATATATCGCTCTCACATAATATCCTCTCTTCTATGTCTAGAAGGAATAATGCTTTCTCTCTTTGTAATAATAACAGTAACAATCCTAAACACCCACCTTACTCTAGCAAGCATGCTCCCCATTATTCTTCTAGTTTTCGCAGCATGCGAAGCAGCACTCGGACTATCTCTCCTAGTGATAGTCTCAACTACATACGGAACAGACCATGTACAAAATCTTAACCTTTTACAATGCTAAAAATTATTATTCCTACAACTATACTTATTCCCCTAACATGATATTCTAAACCTAAGTTACTCTGAATTAACACTACAGTTCACAGCCTATTAATCAGCATCCTATGACTCCCTCTCGTTAATCAATTCACAGACAATACCCTCAATATATCCACCATATTTTTCCTAGACTCCCTATCTACACCTCTGCTGATATTAACAATATGACTCCTTCCCCTAATGATTATTGCTAGTCAATTTCACCTTACTAACGAAACCTTAATCCGAAAAAAACTATATATTACTATACTAACTCTTCTCCAAGTATTCCTAATTATGACTTTCACAGCCACAGAACTTATCATATTTTATATCTTATTTGAAGCTACACTAATCCCAACCCTTATCATTATTACTCGATGGGGTAATCAAGCAGAACGCTTAAACGCCGGACTCTACTTTCTATTCTACACCTTAGTAGGCTCCCTTCCACTACTCGTTGCACTAGTCCATATACAAAATCGAGTCGGCTCATTAAACTTTCTACTAATACAGTACTGAATCGACCTCCTCCCGACCTCCTGAAGTACAGCTTTTCTATGACTAGCATGCATAGTAGCATTCATAGTAAAAATGCCGCTCTACGGCTTACATCTTTGACTACCCAAAGCTCATGTAGAAGCCCCCATTGCTGGTTCAATAGTCCTAGCTGCAATTCTACTGAAATTAGGGGGGTATGGAATGTTACGCATTACAATCTTACTTACCCCTTTAACCGAATTTATAGCATACCCCTTTATAATACTCTCTCTATGAGGTATAATTATAACTAGCTCTATCTGTCTACGCCAAACGGATCTTAAATCCTTAATTGCCTACTCTTCAGTCAGCCATATGGCACTTGTCATCGCCGCTGTTCTTGTTCAAACACCCTGAAGCTTTATAGGTGCAACAGCGCTAATAATTGCCCATGGTCTGACTTCCTCGATATTATTCTGCCTGGCTAACTCCAACTATGAACGAGTCCACAGTCGAACGATAATTCTCGCTCGAGGACTACAAACCCTTCTACCTTTAATAGCAATTTGATGGTTCCTGGCAAGTCTCACTAACTTAGCCCTTCCTCCAACTATCAATCTAATCGGAGAGCTTTTTGTAGTGATATCCCTGTTTTCTTGATCCAATCTATCCCTCATTCTACTTGGACTAAACATTGTTATTACAGGCCTATACTCTCTCTATATACTAATCACAACTCAACGAGGCAAACATACTCACCACATCAATAATATCCCTCCTTCCTATACACGAGAAAACACCCTCATAGTTATACACCTTCTCCCTCTCCTCCTACTATCGATTTATCCTAAAATCATTTTAGGTACCCCTTACTGTAGATATAGTTTAATAAAAACATTAGATTGTGAATCTAACAATAGAAGCCTAAATCTTCCTGTCTACCGAAAAAGAATGCAAGAACTGCTAACTCTAGCCTCCGTGCCTAACAACACGGCTTTTTCATACTTTTAAAGGATGGTAGTTATCCATTGGTCTTAGGAGCCAAAAAATTGGTGCAACTCCAAATAAAAGTAATAAATTTATTCTCCTCTACAATATTCACATCATTAGTTATACTACTTATACCTATCTCAATAACTCTTCTAACCACCAAAAACCACTCGAACTATCCTCACTATGTAAAAACTATGCTCTCTTACTCCTTCTTAATTAGTCTAATTCCTACAACCATGTTTATTTATTCCGGGCAGGAAATAATCATCTCAAACTGACACTGAGTAACTATACAAACTCTAAATCTAACCCTCAGCTTCAAGTTGGACTTCTTCTCAATATTATTCATACCAGTAGCTCTATTCGTTACTTGATCTATTCTAGAATTCTCTATATGATATATACACTCAGATCCCAACATCAACCGATTCTTTAAGTACCTCCTAACCTTCTTAATTACAATACTAATTCTGGTAACAGCAAATAACCTCTTCCAACTATTTATTGGTTGAGAAGGGGTAGGAATTATATCCTTCTTGCTCATCGGGTGATGACATGGCCGAACAAACGCTAATACAGCGGCACTACAAGCAGTCCTCTATAACCGTATTGGCGATGTTGGCTTTATCCTAGCCATAGCATGGTTCCTCACTAACCTTAACTCATGAGAATTCCAACAAATTTTCCTATTAGAACACAATATAACCCTTCTTCCTCTTGTGGGACTTCTTCTAGCAGCCACCGGAAAATCAGCCCAATTTGGATTACACCCCTGACTCCCCTCCGCCATAGAAGGTCCAACCCCTGTCTCAGCCCTACTCCATTCAAGTACAATAGTTGTGGCGGGCATTTTTCTCCTAATCCGATTCTACCCTTTAATAGAGAATAATCCAATAATCCAAACTATAGCCCTATGTCTAGGAGCAATTACTACTCTCTTTGCAGCCGTATGTGCACTCACCCAAAATGATATCAAGAAAATTGTAGCATTTTCCACCTCTAGCCAACTAGGACTAATAATAGTGACTGTTGGAATCAACCAACCCCACTTAGCCTTCCTCCATATCTGTACTCACGCCTTCTTCAAAGCCATACTATTCATATGCTCCGGGTCAATCATTCATAGTCTAAATGATGAACAAGACATTCGAAAGATAGGAGGCCTCTTTAAATCAATACCCTTCACTATCTCCGCCATAACAGTAGGAAGTCTGGCACTAACAGGCATACCCTTCCTAACCGGTTTCTACTCTAAAGACCTCATCATTGAAGCTGTTAATACCTCTTATACCAACGCCTGAGCCCTTCTTATAACCCTAACTGCTACCTCCCTTACAGCCGTATACAGCACTCGAATTATCTTCTTTGCAGCGTTAGGACAGCCTCGCTTTCCCGCCCCCGTCCTAATAAATGAAAATAACCCACTTCTACTCAACGCTATCAAGCGTCTCCTCATCGGAAGTATCTTCGCAGGTTTCCTAATCTCAAATCTGATTCCTCCAACAACGGTTCCTCCAATAACCATGCCTCCTTACCTAAAACTCACAGCTCTAACCGTAACCCTGGCCGGGTTCATCCTCGCTCTAGAACTCAACCTAACAACTCTAAACTTAAAATTCGATGTCCCCTCCAACATGTTTAAATTTTCAAATCTTCTCGGCTACTTTCCAACCATTATACACCGCTTCTCGCCAATAACTGGCCTAGTAGCAAGCCAAAAAGCTGCCTCCCTCCTGATAGACCTAACTTGACTAGAAATTTTTCTTCCAAAGACAATCTCCCTTCTCCAACTAAAAGGCTCCACCCTAATCTCAACCCAAAAAGGACTAATTAAACTCTACTTTCTTTCCTTCCTAATTACTCTCTCACTAACCCTTATCCTACTTACCCCCCACGCGTAACCTCCATAATCACTATTACTGCAATGAATAAAGATCAACCAGTAATTACCACTAACCAAACTCCATAACTATAAAGCCCCGCAATACCAGTCACCTCTTTACTAACAGAATCTAAATTCTCTACGTCACAAACGACTCAATCCCCCAATCCACTAAATTTTAAAACCATATCAATCTCCGACTCCCCTACTAACACAGCAAAGACTAAAACAAATTCCATAGCTATTCCTACAATGAGACCCCCTAAAACAGCTTTATTAGAAATTCAAATCTCGGGATATTGCTCCATAGCTATCGCTGTAGTATAGCCAAAAACCACCAACATACCCCCTAAATAAATCAAGAACACCATAAGCCCTAAAAACGGTCCATTAAAACTTAATACAATACTACACCCAACACCTCCCCCCACAATTAACCCTAACCCCCCATAAATTGGAGAAGGTTTTGAAGAAAATCCAACAAAACTCAAGACAAAAATAATGCTTAAAATAAACACGACATATGCTGTCATTATTCTTACGTGGTTCGCCCACGGCTAATGACATGAAAGATCATCGTTGTAACTCAACTATAAGAACTATAATGACCAACATTCGAAAAACCCACCCTCTTCTAAAAATTCTCAATAACTCGTTCGTGGATCTTCCCGCCCCCTCTAGCCTCTCAGCCTGATGAAACTTTGGCTCTCTTTTAGGAGTCTGCTTAGCTTTACAAATCTTAACTGGCTTATTCCTAGCCATGCACTATACAGCTGATACGGCAACCGCATTCGATTCCGTCACCCATATCTGCCGTGATGTAAATTACGGCTGACTTCTTCGCTATTCACATGCTAATGGAGCCTCCATATTTTTCATCTGCTTATACCTTCATGTAGGCCGAGGACTATACTACGGCTCTTACACTTATACGGAAACATGAAACGTTGGCATTCTCCTCCTCTTCGCCGTAATAGCTACCGCATTTATAGGTTACGTACTACCCTGAGGACAAATGTCCTTCTGAGGGGCCACAGTCATCACTAACCTCCTCTCAGCAATTCCTTATATTGGTACAGAACTAGTTCAATGAATCTGAGGAGGTTTCTCTGTAGACAAAGCCACTCTAACTCGGTTCTTTACTTTCCACTTCCTATTTCCCTTTATTGTAGCAGCCCTAGTTATAGTTCATCTACTATTCCTACACGAAACCGGATCTAATAATCCAACAGGCATTCCATCAGATCCAGACATAATTCCATTTCACCCCTATTATACAATTAAAGATATTCTGGGCTTCCTAATGATACTTACCGTCCTCTCAATACTAGTCCTATTCTCGCCGGACCTTCTAGGAGATCCGGATAATTATACACCAGCAAACCCACTCAATACTCCTCCCCATATCAAACCAGAATGATACTTCCTATTTGCCTACGCAATTCTACGCTCTATTCCAAATAAACTGGGAGGTGTACTGGCCCTAGTGCTATCTATTCTAGTCTTAGCAGTTGTACCAATCCTCCACACGTCCAAACAACGAAGTATAATGTTCCGTCCCCTGAGTCAATGCTTATTTTGACTTCTCGTAGCAGTCCTACTTACACTGACCTGAATTGGAGGCCAACCAGTTGAATATCCTTACGTAATCATTGGCCAAACAGCTTCTGTCTTATACTTTATGATTCTCCTAGTTTTCATGCCCCTTGTCAGTATTCTAGAAAACAAACTTCTAAAATGAAGAAATGTCCATGTAGTATATCTATTACACTGGTCTTGTAAACCAGAGACGGGGATAACTTCCTCCCCCATAGACTATAGACCAATCAAGGAGAGGGCTCAAGCCCCACCTTCAACACCCAAAGCTGAAATTCTAGTGATAAACTACTCCTTGCAATCCGCTATGTAATTCGTGCATATAATTATCTACCACATTATTAACTAGTACATATATGTATAATTGTACATGAATACTATAGACCACATGTATAATAAGCAAGTATATTAGGTTAATGTTTTAGTAACATAATCCTGTAAACTCAACATTTTACTTATAACTCAAACATGGTTAATTATAGAGATACTTATTTATGATTAATCAACTGTAGTACATACTATTTATTAATCGTGCATACACCATTCTATTCAGGCCTAATGCGGTTCAATTCTCGTCAATATGACTATCCTCAGAGTCAAGGGTGTCTCTTAGTTCGGCTACCTCCGTGAAACCAGCAACCCGCCCAATCAGTGTCCCTCTTCTTGTCCCAGGCCCATTTAACTTGGGGGTTTCTAACTTGGGTCGTAAACGGCATCTGGTTCTTGCTTCAGGGCCATACAACCTTAGAATCGCCCATTCGTTCCCCTTAAATAAGACATCACGATGGATTAGTGACTAATCAGCCCATGCCGCGGCATAACTGTGCTGTCATGCCTTTAGTAGGATTTTATTTGGGGGGGGATGCTTGGACTCAGCTAAGGCCGTGGGAAGGCCGGGGTTCAGGAGCTTTTTCGTCAAGCTGGACTTCTTAATGTACCTTCCCTCTCCGCATAATGAGGAAGCAGGATATTAGGTTAATGATTCAGGGACATAAGAGTGTGTAAGTTACTTGATTCTTGTTCCTCTTGAAGTGTACCATTTGGGGATTATAGGATTCATGGTTACGGGACATAATTCACTCAGGATCCCCCGGGTGCAGTTCCTCTTGAAGTGTACCATTTGGGGATTATAGGATTCATGGTTCACGCACAGGTGTATGTGCACGCACAGGTGTATGTGCACGCACAGGTGTATGTGCACGCACAGGTGTATGTGCGCGCGCGTGGTAGCATGTACTTGGTCTTTTAAATCGACAAACCCCCCTTACCCCCCTTAAGCCTCCATGCAGTATATAAGTAGACCTTGCCAAACCCCAAAAACAAGGATTAGTATACAACATATAAAAGCCTAACATTAAATGTGAATAATGCTACCTAATCAAGTAGCTTCTCCCTCTAGTCGACCCCACTAATTGACCGCTACCACTTTAAGGATTTCATTTTCCTTAAACAGCTATCCCTCTAGATTCGTTAAAAGCCCTAGCTATTTTCTCTCCAAGAGTCAATCTCCTCCTCCCTA